TTATCCAGAACTTCTCTCTTTTCCTCGGTGAAACAAGAATCCGTTTTGCTCAAATCAAAGCACTTAGTTTAGCCTTTGTTTCCTCTGTGCCCTGTCTTCTTTAAAGATTCATCCAATGGAATCCCGACTCCCTTTCTTTTTGATTTCCATTCTATTTATAATTAGAACCTAATTAAGATAGGATGACTAATGTATGCAGCCTAATGAGGAGTAATACTATAAAAATAAAGAACTCTATTTCAGAACTATGAGACAGAATATTCTGTTTTCTTATTTACTCTTTCTTTATTTTTGGATTTTATTTCAATTTTTCTATTTTATAGAAAGTAGATCGATTTAGATAATGTATATATAAGCAAAGTAATATACTTCAAACAAAGTAGGAATTCGCAAGATGGAGAAAATCATTGCAGTTATTATAGGGAAGTCTAGGGACTTAGAGCATATCCTATTTGAAGGAGGATGGAATTCAAATCAGGTAAGGGATCCTTCCTTCTATTGATTTGATAGAAATTCGTTTTTCTTTTCCTGTCTCTAAGATTTTCGATGAATGAGCCTGTGGTAATGCTTTTATCTCTATTCTATGGCGCAAGCGACCGTCCAGTCTATAAACAAGTACTAATGAGGAAATGAAAACTATACTAAAGGAAACATAGGATCTCTATCCTAAAATCTAAAAAAAGGACATATTAGGGCTATACGGATTCGAACCGTAGACCTTCTCGGTAAAACAGATCAAACGGATTATTATCGAAATGATTCGAACTGTTTCAAAGACCCAACATGCATTTTTTTGCATTGGGCTCTTTCATCAACTGATGTAAAGATCAGTTAGTCCACCATAGTTTTTCTTTACGGAAAGATAATGAGATGGCTCCCTGTGCTCTGATTGATTATTTGTATTATGATCTATCTAGGAGCAATACCAAAGTGTTTCAAAGGAGGATTACCTTGACTTAGGTCTGCCTCCGGCCTAAATTAAATCAACCTAAGTGAAATGGAGTCTCTATCGTTCCGCTGCAAGAGTTGACTATGAGACTTCATACACCTTAAAGTTCATAGAACGAAAAGAAGTTTTTTGGAGGCCCTTATCCTCATTACGCCTAGCATTTAGTGGGCTGGATATTTACCTTATCAACTAGCAAATCAATAAGGGTTCTATTTGATTAGGCACCTGAATTGGCACCTGAATCGGACTGAACCGACTGTTTGTCAGGCTACTGTTCTCCTATTCTCTCGAATCCATGAAGTAAGACATTGATTTTGCAATAAGATCAATTATGTTCATTGCATAATAAGCTCCCTTGAAAAGCATTGGCGCACGTGTAAGCGAGTTGCTCTACCGAACTGAGCTATAGCCCTTGTCAGAGATATCTTAACATATAGATAATTTCTTGTCAAGATGAATATTCTCTAATGCCAGAGGATATCCCTTTGATCTGTTTACTATATAACATACCAATAACGGAGCAGTATTGCTTATAAAAAGGATTCGATCTATAATCGATCGAAGTAATGGGTCTTCCTTTGTGGTGATAAATTGCCTACTTAACTCAGTGGTTAGAGTATTGCTTTCATACGGCGGGAGTCATTGGTTCAAATCCAATAGTAGGTAGGTAGGTAGAAAAATTACTAGATAGCATTGGACTTACTTCGCTTCGCTATCTAATAACTTTTTCTACCCCTCTTCCCTTTTTCTTTGTATCAACTAAACCATTGGATTGTATTCAATTGGATGGGGGAATCCAATTGATAGCCTCGACTCGTATCCTAGCTCGTCTGAGAGCTAGCTTCGCTTCAACCAACTCTTTCGTACCCTCAGCTCTACTCAAGTTAGCTTCGGCTATTTCAAGTGCCTGTTGAGCTTCTTCCGGATCAATGTCACTACCCAGTTCCGCATCATTTCCTAAAATGATGATCTCATTATTAACTATTCTCGCAAAACCGCTCCACAGAACCGCCGTTAACCATTGGTCGTTGAGGAGGCGTATTCTCAAAGGACCCATATCTACAGCTGTGTTAATGGGGGCGTGGTTTGGTAATACGCCAATTTGGCCACTATTAGTAGATAAAATGATTTCTTTCACTTCACAATCCCAAATAATTCGCTTAGGAGTTAGTACATAAAGATTTAATTTCATTTCTTCAATTTGTTCTCCTCTTCTAAGTTTATAGCTTTCGTGCTAGCTTCATCGATGTTACCCACCAAATAAAAAGCTTGTTCGGGTAGGCCGTCTAATTCTCCGGAAAGGATTAGTTGAAATCCCCTAATTGTTTCTGCAAGACCAACATACTTTCCTGCAGAACCGGTAAAAACTTCTGCCACAAAGAACGGTTGTGATAAGAAACGTTCAATTTTTCGTGCTCTTGCTACAGTTAAACGATCCTCCTCTGATAATTCATCCAACCCAAGAATTGCGATAATGTCCTGAAGTTCTTTGTAACGTTGTAAAGTTTCCTTAACTCTTTGCGCAGTTTCATAATGTTCGTTGCCAACGATCCGAGGCTGTAACATAGTTGAGGTTGAATCTAAAGGATCTACTGCTGGATAAATACCCTTGGAAGCTAATCCTCTGGAAAGTACGGTAGTAGCATCCAAATGTGCAAATGTTGTGGCAGGAGCAGGGTCGGTCAAATCGTCCGCAGGTACATAAACTGCTTGGATCGAAGTTATGGATCCCTTTTTTGTAGAAGCAATTCTTTCTTGCAAAGAACCCATTTCTGTACTAAGAGTAGGTTGATAACCCACTGCGGAGGGCATTCTCCCTAATAAGGCGGATACCTCCGATCCTGCTTGAACAAAACGAAAGATATTATCGATGAATAGAAGCACGTCTTGCTTATTAACATCTCGGAAATATTCTGCCATAGTTAGGGCAGTTAAACCAACTCTCATACGAGCTCCCGGCGGTTCATTCATTTGACCATAGACTAGAGCTACCTTTGATTCCTCCAAATTTTTTTCATTAATTACTCCGGATTCCTTCATTTCCATATAAAGATCATTTCCTTCACGAGTCCGTTCCCCTACTCCGCCAAATACGGATACGCCTCCATGAGCTTTAGCAATGTTGTTGATTAATTCCATGATGAGTACTGTTTTACCTACTCCAGCCCCCCCAAATAGTCCTATTTTTCCTCCACGTCGATAAGGAGCTAAAAGATCGACCACCTTAATACCTGTTTCAAAGATGGATAATTTCGTATCTAGCTCGATAAAGGCAGGCGCAGATCTATGAATAGGGAATGTTGCATTAATATCTACAGGACCCAAATTGTCAATAGGTTCCCCAAGAACGTTGAAAATTCGTCCGAGAGTAGCTCCACCGACTGGAACACTGAGAGGAGCTCCCGTGTCAATCACTTCCAATCCTCTCATCAACCCGTCTGTAGCACTCATAGCTACAGCTCTAACTCGATTATTTCCTAATAATTGTTGTACCTCACAAGTCACATTAATTTGCTTACCGGCAGTGTCTCTACTCTTGACTACCAAAGCGTTATAAATATAAGGTAACTTGCCCGGGGGAAAAGTGATATCCAGCACGGGTCCAATAATTTGATCGATACGCCCTATGCTTTTTTCTTCAATTGTGGAAACCCCGGGACGAGAAGTAGTAGGATTGGTTCTCATAATTATCACATAATTTTCAAAAAAAAAAGGAATTTGTCGAATTTTTTCTTGTTGAATAATGCCAAATCAAATCCAAAAAAATAGCCAAAAATCCAAAAGTCAAAAGGAAATGAATTAGTTAATTCAATAAGAGAGAAAGGGGGACGAGGACTTGATTTCGTTGCCCAAGCGAATCCCATTCAATCGTTTACTCATGGAATGAGTCCGTTGGAAAGTTCAATCAATCTTTTTTTTCATATACATTTCGCCTTTTGTGGAGGATCTGTCCCTACTCTACTTTCCTATCTAGGACTTCGATATACAAAATATATACTACTGTGAAGCATAGATTGCTGTCAACAGAGAATTTTCTTAGTATTTAGGTATTTACATTCAAAATAAGAAAGGGGCCTATTAAGAACTTGTAAAATAAGGATTAGGGATTGATTTGGGTTGCGCTATATCTATCAAAGAGTATACAATAATGATGGATTTGGTGAATCAAATCCATGGTTTAATAACGAACCATGTTAACTTACCATAACAACAACTCAATTCCTATCGAATTCCTATAGTAGAATTCCTATAGGATAGAACATACACAGGGTGTACGCATTATATATGAATGAAACATATTCATTAACTTAAGCATGCCCTCCATTTTCTTTAATGAGTTGATATTAATTGAATACCCTTTTTGTTTTAAAAGATTTTTGCAAAGGTTTCATTTACGCCTAATCCATATCGAGTAGACCCTGTCGTTGTGAGAATTCTTAATTCATGAGTTGTAGGGAGGGACTTATGTCACCACAAACAGAAACTAAAGCAAGTGTTGGATTTAAAGCTGGTGTTAAGGATTATAAATTGACTTATTACACCCCGGAGTATGAAACCAAGGATACTGATATCTTGGCAGCATTCCGAGTAACTCCTCAGCCCGGGGTTCCGCCCGAAGAAGCAGGGGCTGCAGTAGCTGCCGAATCTTCTACTGGTACATGGACAACTGTTTGGACTGATGGACTTACCAGTCTTGATCGTTACAAAGGGCGATGCTATCACATCGAGCCCGTTGTTGGGGAGGAAAATCAATTTATCGCTTATGTAGCTTATCCATTAGACCTATTTGAAGAGGGTTCTGTTACTAACATGTTTACTTCCATTGTGGGTAACGTATTTGGTTTCAAAGCCCTACGCGCTCTACGTCTGGAGGATCTGCGAATTCCCCCTACTTATTCAAAAACTTTCCAAGGTCCGCCTCATGGTATCCAAGTTGAAAGGGATAAGTTGAACAAGTACGGCCGTCCTTTTTTGGGATGTACTATTAAACCAAAATTGGGATTATCCGCAAAAAATTACGGTAGAGCGTGTTATGAGTGTCTACGCGGTGGACTTGATTTTACCAAAGATGATGAAAACGTAAACTCACAACCATTTATGCGCTGGAGGGACCGTTTTGTCTTTTGTGCCGAAGCAATTTATAAATCACAGGCCGAAACCGGTGAAATCAAGGGGCATTACTTGAATGCGACTGCAGGTACAGTCGAAGAAATGATGAAGAGAGCTATATTTGCGAGGGAATTAGGGGTTCCTATTGTAATGCATGACTACTTAACTGGGGGATTCACCGCAAATACTACTTTGGCTCATTATTGCCGCGACAATGGCCTACTTCTTCACATTCACCGGGCAATGCATGCAGTTATTGATAGACAGAAAAATCATGGTATGCATTTTCGTGTATTAGCTAAAGCATTGCGTATGTCTGGGGGAGATCATGTCCACGCCGGTACAGTAGTAGGTAAGTTAGAAGGGGAACGCGAAATGACTTTAGGTTTTGTTGATTTATTGCGCGATGATTTTATTGAAAAAGATCGTGCTCGCGGTATCTTTTTCACTCAGGACTGGGTATCTATGCCAGGTGTTATACCGGTGGCTTCAGGGGGTATTCATGTTTGGCATATGCCAGCTCTGACCGAAATCTTTGGAGATGATTCCGTATTACAATTTGGTGGAGGAACTTTAGGACATCCTTGGGGAAATGCACCTGGTGCAGTAGCTAATCGGGTGGCTTTAGAAGCTTGTGTACAAGCTCGTAACGAAGGGCGCGATCTTGCTCGTGAAGGTAATGAAATTATCCGAGCAGCTTGCAAATGGAGTCCTGAACTAGCCGCAGCTTGTGAAATATGGAAGGCGATCAAATTTGAGTTCGAGCCGGTAGATACTATAGATAAGTAGATAAAACTAGATATAAAGAAGGTCTAAATAAAAAAGAAGCGAAATAGAAAGAGAAAAAAGCAGTTACGAAATGCAGTAATTCTTCTTTATTCTTCTAATTGATTGCAATTAAACTCGGCTCAATCTTAAAAAAAAGATTGAGCCGAATAAAAATAGATCTTGATACGATCATGAGACTTGACAAATCGAGATTCCTCTATTCTATATATTTAGAATATATAAAGGTATAATACAATAAATAAATACAAATATAGTATTATCATATGATAATGGAATCAAATACGCAGTATTTACAGAAAAAGTCTTTATTTATTGGGAAAGAATCAATGAAAAAAGATTAGGAATCGCAATGCTACTATACGCGTCCGGAGGAGTATTCGGAATAATATTCTTCTATAATCCATTCTTGTGTCTTGCGCGGGGTCTTACTAACAGGACTTCGCTGCACGGGACGGGTTTTCGTCGAAAAGCTAACTCCACCCGGCATTTTCATACCCTTTGGGTGGTATATCGCCTTAAAAAGTCTAAGGGGGTAGTATGAGATCTGTAGTAGGTAAGAGAATTTGCCCTTTGATTTTGATTGAGTATGCTATTTTTCCGCCTTTACCGCGCATTATTGTATGAGCTTCTAGAGGATAGAGGAGCACGTATGCAGGAAGGAAATTACAGCTTAATAAAAAAGTCTAAAAAAGCTTCAACTTTACGGCACTATCAATCAACTAAAAAGCCCTATGTATGAATCCTTACAACCGGTGGGATAGGATAAGAGCGAGTTTCGGTATACTGGGGTTGGGGGATATCCTTATTTCAAAACCTGACGCGCATCTTGCGTTTGTGGGGGTCCGAGAGTGGTTGAAGAAGTATTGCATGTGGAAGTAGGTAGACGAAACTGATTTAGGATTCGAAATGGGCGCATTCGACTAAAAGTCGTACTGAGACCTTTTTTAAAGGGTATTCTGAAAGAGGTATTTCATTTTCACAATCGCTTTCTTTTGAATCCAATTTCAAGTTCGATTAGAAGGATAGAAAGGCCATGAGGACGGGAAAAGAAAAATCAAATCTTTTTAATCTCCTTTTTTGCAATTTTCTTATTATCCATTCCATTCATTTTTTTTTATAGAATACTAAAGTATTCTATAGTATTCTATAAAAAATCTTTATTTTGCAAACTAAAAAATACAATAGTCAATATTCCTTATAATAGATATACTTAATTATATTATAAGAATCCTAAGATATTTTTCGAATAGATAGAAATAGTAAATTTGAATTGAGACACCTATTCTATGACGGATTTTAACTTACCTTCTATTTTCGTGCCTTTAGTAGGCTTAGTATTTCCGGCAATTGCAATGGCTTCTTTATTTCTTTATGTGCAGAAAAATAAGATTGTCTAGAACCGATGGGGCCGAATTTTCTCAATGTATTTCCACGCAGGATCATAATACAGATATTTTTTAGTGTAAGTAATATAATATGGTAGGGTATGTGGCTCTTTCTACACACAAATGAAAAACGGCTATGGATGCGGATATAGGCTACGAGCATAAATGCATGCATATGCGGAGCCGGGTATAGCGAGTTTTATTTTAAGTAGATCAACAGATATTTTTTGAATAGAAAGTCAATGTATCTAACCAATTATTTCACAGGAGTACTAGTTACTGAAGGCGATTTCAGAATCAAAAAAAGTAAAGTCAAAATCATTTAGCTTATTCTCTCAATTTCAATCGACCGCTGCTGGATTTAGTATATCTAATATGAATTGGCGATCAGAACACATATGGATAGAACTTCTAAAAGGTTCTCGAAAAAGAGGTAATTTTTTCTGGGCCTGTATTCTTTTTCTAGGTTCACTAGGATTTTTATCGGTTGGGGCTTCCAGTTATCTTGGTAAGAATATGATATCTGTACTTCCATCTCAACAAATTCTTTTTTTTCCACAGGGGGTCGTGATGTCTTTCTACGGAATCGCGGGCCTATTCATTAGCTCCTACTTGTGGTGCACTATTTTGTGGAATGTAGGCAGTGGTTATGACCGATTCGATAGAAAAGAGGGAATAGTGTGCATTTTTCGTTGGGGATTCCCTGGAATAAAACGTCGCGTCTTCCTTCGATTCCTTATGCGGGATATCCAATCAATTAGAATTCAGGTTAAAGAGGGTCTTTATCCTCGTCGTATCCTTTATATGGAAATCCGGGGCCAGGGGGTCATTCCCTTGACTCGTACTGATGAGAAGTTTTTTACTCCACGAGAAATTGAACAAAAAGCTGCCGAATTGGCCTATTTCTTGCGCGTACCAATTGAAGTATTTTGAATACCGATTTAATTTTTTTGAAATGAATTGAATGAATTGGATTCGTTATTGTAAGGAGATTTTTGAGTATTTATCTAAAGAAAGGAACAAACGAGGATAAGAGAAAATTGCTTCTAATTTGTTTTGTCCAAGTGAGATATATGGCATAATATTCTTCCATTTTCATCTGAAAGGGCTTTTTTTTTATTCTATTTCTCTATTCCACTCCATCTAGATCTAAGAAAGAACCCAATGCAATGAAATTCCACTAGTATACAAAAAAGAGGAATAGATACAAGGTCTCAAACCTTGTTATAGAATTTTTGCTTCAAATAAAAAGAAATATCATATAGAGTCAGCGAATGAAATAGAGTCAGCGAATGAAGCAGATTCATTAACAACTCAATTTACAGATCAAAAATGAAAAAAAAGAAAGCATTGCCTTCTTTCCTATATCTTGTATTTATCGTACTTTTGCCCTGGGGAGTCTCTTTCTCTTTTAACAAATGTCTGGAACTTTGGATTAAGAATTGGTGGAATACCAGGCAATCTGAAACTCTCTTAACTGATATTCAAGAGAAAAAGGTTATAGAAAGATTCATAGAATTAGAAGAACTTTTTCTCTTGGACGAAATGATAAAAGAGAAACCGAAGACACATGTACAAAAACTTCCTATAGGAATACACAAGGAAATAATACAATTGGTCAAAATAGATAATGAGGATCATCTCCATATCATTTTGCATTTCTCGACAAATATAATCTGTTTGGCTATTCTAAGTGGTTCTTTTTTTCTGGGTAAAGAGGAACTTGTCATTTTGAATTCTTGGGTTCAGGAATTCTTCTATAACTTAAATGACTCAATAAAAGCTTTTTTGATTCTTTTAGTTACTGATTTTTTTGTTGGATTTCACTCCACCCGCGGTTGGGAACTACTAATTCGTTGGGTCTACAACGATCTTGGATGGGCTCCTAATGAGCTAATTTTCACTATTTTTGTTTGTAGTTTTCCAGTGATTCTAGATACATGTTTTAAATTTTGGATCTTTTTTTCTTTAAACCGTCTATCTCCTTCGCTTGTAGTCATTTATCATTCAATTAGTGAAGCATAAACTCATTCGATTTCCTGATATTAATCAAATTAGCATCTTTCTTCCTTTAGAAAGAAAGCCCTTTTCCATTTTAGCAAAATTCTTTCTATTTCTACCTGCTCAAGGTATTCATCATTCCAGTACAACTGTTGCAGTAGAATGACAACAGACTCGTGTATAGGGAACTAGATTAGCTTAGCTACCTATCTAATTTATTGTAGAAATTCTGGGATCTGCGATTGGATATGGAAAATAGAAATACTTTTTCTTGGGTAAAGGAACAGATGATTCGATCGATTTCTGTATCGATCATGATATACGTAATAACTCGGACATCTATTTCAAATGCATATCCCATTTTTGCGCAGCAGGGTTATGAAAACCCACGAGAAGCAACCGGACGAATTGTATGTGCCAATTGCCATTTAGCTAATAAGCCCGTGGATATTGAAGTTCCCCAAACTGTGCTTCCCGATACTGTATTTGAAGCAGTTCTTCGAATTCCTTATGATATGCAACTGAAACAAGTTCTTGGTAATGGGAAAAAGGGAGGGTTAAATGTGGGTGCTGTTCTTATTTTGCCCGAGGGATTCGAATTAGCGCCGCCCGACCGTATTTCTCCTGAGTTGAAAGAAAAGATAGGAAATCTTTCTTTTCAGAGTTATCGTCCCGATAAAAAAAATATTCTTGTGATAGGCCCTGTTCCCGGTAAGAAATATAGTGAAATCGTCTTTCCCATTCTTTCCCCCGATCCTGCTACGAA